ATGGTTAGATGGCTGTTCTCAACAAATGCTAAAGATATTGGTACTTTATATATTATCTTCTCTATTTTTGCGGGTATGATTGGTACTGCCTTTTCTATGTTAATTAGATTAGAATTAGCTGGTCCTGGAATCCAATATCTACATGGTGATCATCAATTATATAATGTAATTGTTACTGCTCACGCATTTGTTATGATTTTCTTCTTGGTTATGCCAGCATTAATTGGAGGATTCGGTAAAAGCCTAATTTCAATTAAATTAAATTTGTCTACTGGTTTAACTAATTTCATGTTTTCATATATTCAAACTCAAAATTATTCTACACACAATGTTTATTTTAATAATAATCAATTAGGTTATTATTTAGCGGGGTTAATTGAAGGTGATGGTACTATTATTGTACCTACTAAAGAAAAAACTCCAAATGGAAAATTAACACATCCTGTTATTAGAATTGTATTTACTCAATATGATTTACCTTTAGTTGAAAAATTACAACAAGTATTAAATTGTGGATTTATTCAAAAACCTAAAAAAGGTAATTATTATTTATATGAAATTCAAAATATTGCAGGATTATTAAAATTAGCTAAATTAATTAATGGGAAAATGCGAACTCCTAAAATTGAGGCTCTTCATAGACTTATTAATTGGTTAAATAATAAAAATATTGATAAAGAATTCATTGTGTGTTTAGGATTAGATTCAAGTCCTCTTGATAGTAATAGTTGGTTTGCTGGATTTAGTGATGCTGATTCTTATTTTCAAGTAAGTTTAATTGAAAATAAAGAATTAGGAACAATTCAACGAATTAAATGTTTTTATAGATTAGAAATTCAACAAAATTATCATGGTGAATTAGAATCATATAAAAATATTATAGAATTAATTGCTAAATTTTTACAAACTAATTTATTAACTAGACAACGAATTATTAATAATAAAGAATATTTTAGTTATATTATTACAACTTCAAGTAATGCTACTAATTTATTAGTGGATAATTATTTTAAAAAATATCCAATGTTTTCTTCAAAACAATTAAATTATTTAGAATGGTCTAAAGTATTACACTTAAAATTAAATAAAAAACATTTAATTAGAAGTGGTGCTTTAATGTGTCTTGAAGCTAAAAATAGTATGAATACAAAAAGAAATACATCAAATTGGGATCATTTAGATAAATTTTATGATCAATAAATTGAAATTAAAAAGTTGCCGTCATTATGAGTAATTGTAATGATTATTACATCGCTATTTGCTGGAAACCCCTAAAGACTTAAAAACCTAGTTTTTTAACTTCTTAAAAACGGGTAAAATTTTTAAGTATGTACAATGGGCAATCAGCAGGAAACCAACGGAATATTAATATTCTTAATGAGAGTGATGGCTTTTAGCTGTCATAATCATTTGTTATTGGTTAATATAATCAATATCAAGTAGGATCCTCAGAGACTACACGCGATGCCCCGTTAACCATAAACGGGTGAAGATATAGTCCGGTCCATATTGAAAAATATGGAATAACTGAACTGGTTTGTTCCTTTAATGATTGGAGCTCCAGATATGGCTTTCCCTCGATTGAATAATATTTCATTCTGGTTATTACCTCCTTCTTTAATTCTTTTAGTAGCTAGTGCTTTTGTAGAAAACGGAGCTGGTACTGGATGGACTGTTGAAAATGGTAAGCAGTCGCCGATTAGTAATAATCGGGCAATAAAACATCACTCGATGCGGGAAACTCCTCAACTTGGAGAGAACTACTCGTCAAATACTAATCTATTATGGACTAGTAATGAATTGGCAGTAAAAATGTTCTCGACACGGGGACAATCCGCCTGGGGTAAATTGAATTATTCAACTTTATCCCATCAGAGACTAAATGTGATGCAACCTAAGAATAAAAAATTTATACAATGGCTTGTCGGTATGACTGATGGAGATGGATCTTTTTCTGTCTTACGTCAAAACGATAAGTCAACTTTAACGTTCAAAATCACTCAAAGTACTTATAATTTACGAGCTTTGTATTATATTAAACAACAATTAGGAGTAGGTTCAGTAAGTGTAGAATCAAATAGAGATCAAGGTAGTTTTAGAATTAGAGATCGAAAACAATTGGCAAATATTATTTTTCCAATTTTTGATCAATATCCTCTATTAACAACTAAATATTTTAATTACGCTAAATTCAAACAAGCGTATGTTATTCTTGAGGATTCTAAATTAACTAAATCTCAAAGAAATGCACAGATTGAAACTCTATTATTGACTAAATCTGATGAATCTTATATTTCTCCGGCTTGGAATAAAATTACTTTACCTATTGCTGATGCAAATGAGGCAAGTAAGGTTATTTCTAAGTCATGGTTAATTGGATTTGTAGAAGCTGAAGGTAGTTTCTATTTGGTATCTAAGGATGCAAATAGAATTGTACACGGATTTGGTATTACTCAAAAATTAGATAGAGTAGTACTAGAAGGTATTAGACATATTCTTCATATTTCCACTAAAGTTGTATACAAAGAAAAATATAACCATTATATGATTGATACTACTAATTCTAGAGCAATCAGTAATGTATCAAAATACTTCTTTAATACTATAAAAGGTATGAAAGGTGTTGAATACAGAATTTGGTCTAGATCATTTAATAAACACAAAGGAGACTATTCTCAACTTGTAAAAGTTCAAAAAGTATTACGAAAATTAAGAAAGGTTAGAGCGGATAACACATTGTGGATTTCTAAGTCTTAGGTTGAAGGTATAGTCCGAACAATAGCGAGAGCTATTGAGTATAACGATAGAACCCCATATCCAACAGATAAGGGTTTGAGGTTATCAACATTAATGTTACCCTCCATTATCAGGAGTTGCTTCTCACTCTGGTGGATCTGTTGATTTAGCTATTTTTAGTCTTCATTTATCAGGTATTTCTTCTATGTTAGGAGCAATGAACTTCTGCCTATTAGGCGGACGCTACGGAACAACTATTAATAAAATGCTTATGGACTTAATCCATAAATTACAATTAACAATCTATAAATATTTAGTTAGATTTAACTCAACACATCATAATTCTAAATCAAACAATTCTGTTATTAATGATGTTAATTCATTTTCAGAAAATTCAAAAGGTCCAAATAAAGACAAATCAAGTTGGTTAACTTATATGAGTAAAGAGATAAAGAAAAAATTTGAATTAGCAAGAGATTTTATGTTAACAAATGAAAAAGCTAATGTAGATATTATCAATAAACTTTTAGATTCTAATATTTCTGAGAAGGATTTACAAAATATGCTTAATGGACCTAAAATTTTATTTACCGATCTTAGTGATAAAAAATTCTTAATGAAAACAATTACTAAAACAGGTAAAGATTTTGGTTCTTTAGCAGGAATTTATATTTGGACACATATTCCTTCTAATCAAAAATATGTAGGATCTGCAATTCATCTTCCTACTCGATTACGAAGTTATTTTTTAAAAACAAATAATATTGGTAAACTACTTCCTATTTTAAATAATAGTCCTCTTTCAGAATTTAGTTTAGAAGTTAAATTTACTCCTTATTCTAATGATTTTAGAAATGAATTAGTAGTAGAACAATATTATCTTCTTGATAAATCTTTTAATTTAAATACTATTCGAGTTTCTAATAATCCTAGTGGTTCTAATGCAAAATCTTTATTTATGTATAATAGAGATTGTTCAATTTTATACTATAGCAGTTTAAAACAAATTGATTTCGTTAGAAAATTAGGTATTCATCATACTACATTTACTAAACATCTAAATAATAAAACTTTCTATTTAGGTAAATATCTGTTTTCAAAAGAATTTATTGATACAGCACAAAAAGTAGATTTAAGTATGTTTGATTTACTCAATATGTTAGAGAAAGATCGAGTTAAATTCAATATTAATAAACCTGTCAACAGTTTAAGTACTTCAGTAGTATTAATTGATGCTTCTACTCAAGAAAAACTATTTTTCTTAAGTTTAGGAAGTGCTCTTAAATTTCTTAGAAACAAAGGCTATAGAGCCGATCAACGAACATTAGTAAAACGACTAGATACTAATATTGAATATTATGGTTATTATTGTAAAAAAGCACCTTTAAAATAGTTTACCGTAAAATGAGGTTCATATAAAAATTTTCACTATATGCTGGAACATCTTAAAGCTCTAAGTACCTAATGGTAACAATCTTAGAGATGTAACAATAGACAATCAGCAGGAAACAGAAAACTTATTCTGGTTCCTCAGAGACTAGGATGTGAAACACCGTATTCTTATTTAAGAATGCGCTGAAGATATAGTCCGCTCATTTATGAAAATAAATGAATATAGATATAATATTAATTATATTTAAGCGTCATTACAACAATTATTAATATGAGAGCTCCTGGAATGTCATTCCATAAAATGCCTTTATTTGTATGGGCTGTATTAATTACAGCAGTTTTATTACTTTTATCTTTACCAGTATTGGCTGGAGGAATTACAATGTTATTAACAGATAGAAATTTCAATACTTCATTCTACGAGCCAGCAGGAGGTGGTGATCCATTATTATACCAACATCTTTTCTGGTTTTTTGGTCATCCAGAAGTTTATATTTTAATTATTCCTGGATTTGGAATTATTAGTCATGTAGTATCTACTTTCTGTGGTAAACCAATTTTTGGTTATCTTGGTATGGTATATGCAATGTTATCAATTGGAGTTTTAGGATTCATTGTTTGGTCGCATCACATGTATACTGTAGGATTAGATGTAGATACTCGAGCATACTTTACAGCAGCTACAATGATTATTGCAGTACCTACTGGTATTAAAATTTTCTCATGGCTTGCTACTCTATATGGAGGAAGTATTCGATTCACAACTCCTATGTTATTCGCATTAGGATTCTTAGCTTTATTCACAATTGGAGGTTTAACAGGTGTAATGTTAGCTAATGCATCTATGGATGTAGCTTTACATGATACATATTATGTAGTTGCTCATTTCCATTATGTATTATCTATGGGAGCAATTTTTGCTTTATTTGCTGGTTTCTATTATTGGATTGGTAAAATTACAGGTAAAACTTACAATGAATTATTAGGACAAATTCATTTCTGGAGTTTATTTATCGGGGTTAATTTAACATTCTTCCCTCAACATATGTTAGGTCAAAGCTAGGCCTATTTAAATAGTAATATTTATTAAAATATCACTATATGCTGAAAATTCTTAAAGACTTAAGTACCTAAATGGTAATAATTTTAAGTATATTATAATAGATAATCAGCAGGAAATTATTTTATAAATAAATTCCTCAGAGACTACACGTGGTACCCCAATTAATTGGGTGAAGATATAGTCCAATCCATAATGAAAATTATGGAATCTATTTATCATTTAAATATTTGCCTTGATATTTTCTTTTTATAAGAAATAAAAAAAGGAATTAAATTTATTAAATATGATTAATATCAAAATGAATAAGGATTTTAAAAAACTATTTTCTATTAATGCGAATAGTTTATCTTTCTGCCCTGTTAAAATTTATAATAACATGCTGGATGATAAATTTCTTATTTTATCTGAATTTAATAAACAATTAGGTATTTATCTTCTTCATAATTTTGTTAATGGAAAACAATATGTTGGTAGTACAATTGATTTTAAACAAAGATTATCTTCATATTATAATCCTTCTAAATTAATTGATGGTAGACATATTTCAAATTCTATTATGAAATATGGTCATAATAATTTTACTGTTCTAATTTTAGAATTAGTTGAAATGAGTGATCATATTAAAAATGATTTATTAAATAGAGAACAATATTATATTGATCTATTAAAACCTGTTCTTAATATTAATCCTACAGCAGGATCTTCATTAGGGTTTAAACACTCAAATGAAACTAAAGAATTATTAGCTAAATTAAGAACAGGTAAATCACTATCAGATGAAACTAAACAATTACTTAGTGAACTATTTAGTGGTGAATTAAATCCATTTTGGGGTAAAACTCATAATCTTGATACTTTAACAAGAATGAAATTATCTAAGATTGGTGAACTTAATCCTATGTATGGTAAAGATAAATCTCCTGAATTTCTTGAACAAATGTATAAAAATAAACAAGGTTCTAATAATCCAATGTGGGGTAAAACTCATTCAGAGGAGACATTAGATAAAATGAGAAAAAGTGTATATGTATATGATGCACTTACAATGGAATTAATTAAAAAGTATGAAAGTACTGTATCTATTAAAAATGATTTAAGAATGGGATATGATACTTTAAAAAAATATTTAAATTCTAATAAACCATTCAAAGGTAAAATTTTTAGTAGTATTCCATTGAATAATGATAAATAGAATTTGCTAGCAGGAATGCCTCGAAGAATTCCAGATTACCCAGATGCATATGCAGGATGGAACTTAGTATCTAGTTTTGGATCAATTATTTCTATTGTAGCTTCATTAGTATTTTTATATGCATTATATGATTTATTAGCTCGACAAGAATATAACTTAGCTAATAATTATTGGTATGTACCTCAATTCTTTAGTAGTTCACGAGCAATTGGAGCTACTTCTACAGCTACAACTTTAGAATGGTCATTAACTAGTCCACCATCATTCCATACTGTAAATTCATTACCAGTTCAATCTTAATTAAATTAATAATACAATACCCCCTTAGAATCTAAATTAAATTTTATTTAAGTTTAGCCCTCCGGGCTTAGCACAAATGAGCAAGGTCCCTTTATCTAGGAATAAATTCCTTAATTTATTCTAAATCTTAGAATAAATTAATTAAGCCAAGATTGACCCCAGCTAGATTCAAATTTAAATCAATTAACCTTATTGTGGCAGATTCTATAAGTACCATTATATGGGAAACTAAATAATTGATTTAATAATAATTTAAAAAATATATTTTTTAAATTATTATTATTTATTTAATTAAAAATTTTTTATATTTTTTATTATAATAAAATCTTAATTAAATTTTTAAAATTAAGATTTTATTAAATAGTTGTTAAGTGAGTAATGGTTTTATTTGGGGTATTAACCATGATTTTAGCGATTGCCTTATTTTCCCTTAGAATTTCTGCGATTTATTTTAACCGAATTACTATTATTTTACTATTTTTTTCTGCTTTATTATCATATAATTCTCTTTATATCGATAATATTGGTTCAGGAGTAGGAGTATTCGGTGGATTATTTCAAGTTACAACTATTACTCAAAGTATTGATGTATTTATTTATTTATTAGGAGCTTTAGTGCTTTTATTAAATGAAAAAACAAATAAAACAAATACTTTATTATTAAATGGATTAAATTCAACTTTAGTAAATAAAGGATTATCTGCATTAGCTGAATATCCTCTTATTGCTTTATTCTCTGTATTAGGTATGAGTTGTTTAATTTCAAGTAGTGATTTAGTTTCTATGTTTTTATCTATTGAATTACAAAGTTTTGCTGTATATATTTTAGCTACTATTTACAGAGAATCAGAATCTGCAACATCCGCAGGATTAAAATATTTTTTATTAGGAAGTTTATCTTCAGCTTTAATTTTATTAGGAAGTAGTTTATTATATAGTTTTACAGGATTAACAAATTTTGAAGGATTATATATGTTATGTTCTACAATGGAAACAAATACTGCTATTGAAATTAGTGTATTATTAATTATGGTAGGTTTATTATTTAAAGTATCTGCAGCTCCATTTCATAATTGGGCTCCAGATGTATATGATGGAGTACCTACAGTAGTAACAACTTGGTTAACAACAATGCCAAAAATTGCTTTTTTAGTATTTATTTTAGAATTTCAAGGATTTACTCAATTAACTAATTGGTCTTCATGGACTAATTTATTATTAATTAGTTCATTATTATCATTATTAATTGGTACAATTGGAGGATTAGCTCAATATAGAATTAAAAGATTATTAACATATAGTACTATTTCTCATGTAGGATTTTTATTATTAGCATTAGCAATTAATAATGAAGAATCTGTGGAATCTTTTTTATTTTATTTAATTCAATATTCATTAACTAATATTAATGTATTTTTTATTTTAGTTGCATTTGGTTATTTATTACAAACTAAAGGATTATCTATTTATTCACCAATTCAATTAATTAATCAATTAAAAGGTCAATTTAAAGTAAATCCTTTACTTGGATTAAGTCTTGCAATTTGTTTATTTTCTATGGCTGGTATTCCTCCTTTAGTAGGATTTTTTGGTAAACAGATGGTTTTATATGCAGCGACTCATAATGGAAATTTTTTCTTAGCTTTTGTAGCTATTTTAGTAAGTGTAATTAGTGCTGCATATTATTTAAGAATTATTAAAGTAATTCATTTTGATCCTGTACCAACATCATCAACATTATTACAAAAAACAAATGAAATTTCTTCTATTTCAAATAAAAATTCAGAAAAATTTTTAAATCAAACTTCTGAAGAATTATCTACTTCAAGTAGTTTAGTAATTGCAACAATTACTCTTCTATTAATTTTCTTTATTATTAATCCAACACCATTATTAAACAGTGTTCACTTAATCACTTTAAATTTATTTTATTGGTAATGACAACATTAACATTTTTAGTTTTATTTATTCCTATTTTAACATTAATTTTACTTGTAGTAAATGGATTATTAGCTATTAATAAACCTTATAGTGAAAAAGTATCTCCTTATGAATGTGGGTTTACACCTTTAGGAGATGCTAGACAAAAATTCTCTGTTCAATTTTATTTAGTAGCAATTTTATTTATTGTATTCGATTTAGAAGTTTTATTTTTATTCCCATTTGCAGTATCTTTATATGAAATTTCAACTATGGGATTCTGGGTAGCAATTTTATTTTTAGTAATTCTTACAATTGGATTTGTTTATGAATTTGGTAAAGGAGCTCTTAAATTTACTAAAGATCCTTCTACTTCAAAAATTAATTTATAATTATAATATTTCTGGAATCATTAATATTTATTAATGATTCCTTTAAAAAATAAAGGGTTTATAATATATAAAATTAATAAAAAATTTTTAACCCCGGGCCGGCTGCACTATGCCGCCGGCCTGGGGAATTTATTAAATAAAATTTTTATAACAATATTCTAAATTTAGAAAATAAAATTTTTATAATAATATTATTAATAATTTTATTTTAATCTAAAAGAAAGCAAGTGTAGCATAATTGGCTAATGCGGTTTCCTTCCAAGAAATTGATTGCGAGTTCGAGTCTCGCCACTTGCAATTATATATTAAATATAGGGTTTTAATCTTAATTAATCTATGGTTTATTTATCCTAGCCCCGGGAGCTTGTCTACCCGGGGTGAGTTTCTCACCCCGGAGAACTAGATTAAAATATTTTATTTAGATAATTAAAATATAAAAATTATTTTATATAAGTATGAATATGATATTAACATTATATTCATATATTTAAAAAATTTAAAGGTTAAATGCTAATAAATTAGCTCATTAAATAAAAATTTAATGAATTTAAATAATATTGATTTAATATTATTTAATACGAGGTTTTTGCTTCGGACAATTTAACTTATTTCTCACTTGTTTTATACAATTAAAATTTAATATTATTTAAATTAAAAATAAAATTAAACATAATCTAAATTTTAAATTATGTTTAAAGTATAAAATTAAGTAGAGTATTAAAAAGAGATAAATTACTATTTCAATAATTAATTATTGACTTTTCTATTTAATTATAGAAATGTATGATAGGAATTATATATATAGTATGACAACAAAATTAATGAACAGATCAGTTCAAGCGCATCCATTTCATTTAGTTGAAGCTTCGCCTTGGCCAATTGCTGTATCATTTTCTTTATTAGTAGTTACTTTATCAGGAGTAATGACATTTCAAGGATATTCTAATGGTTTATTTTTATTAACTCTTGGATTTATTTCTTTAGTTTCTACTATGACTTTATGGTTTAAAGATATTTCTAGAGAAGGTATGGAACCTTGTCACGAAATGCCTTCTTAAAATTTAACTGTATGCTGGAAATTCCTTAGAGCTTTTAGTACTAAATTAGTAATAATCTAAAAGATTGGAAAATCAGCAGGAAATTAACGAAATATAAATATTTCAAGTAGAATCCTCAGAGACTATACGTTAAATATTGGTAGATTTATGCTTTCCACATTTAGTGGTTTATCTAACACCATAAAATCTAATAATAAATTAAATGAATATAAAGCAATTGATTTTTTAGTGGAGTTATAAAAAAAAACGGTCATATAAAAAATTTTAAAGTAGAAAAGTCAAATTTAGGTTTATTATCTCCCTTAAATAGTTACAAATTCATCCTTTCGGATAGATTTGCTATTAAATAAAGATAATTTGATAAGTTTACTAATTTTTTTCAAAAATAAAATTTATCTTTTAATAAATTTAATATTAAGAGTAAATTCTATCTAAAATTTGTAAACTTTATATAAAGATGATCGTTAATTCTTTTAATATAACTTTATTTAAGTCTACACAAATTAAATTTAAAATTTTATAAAGCTAATTTTATAAAATTTTATTTTCTAATTTTAATTAAACATAATTTAATTAATTTATACAAATTAATTAAATTAATTATTATTAATCTAAAATTAAGACATAAATAAATAACTAAAAACTGATTAATTAAAAATTTTAATGTTATTAAACTATATTAATTAAAAAGCATAAATCTAAAAAAATTTCATCTTATTTGAAAACCATAAAAATATAGTCCGACCTTTATCGAAAGATATTGGGTTATCGACTTTCCAAGGACACCATACTTTTGCAGTACAAAAAGGATTAAGTCTAGGTTTTATTTTATTTGTTATTTCTGAAGTATTTTTCTTTATTAGTATTTTCTGGGCATTCTTCCATTCAGCATTAGCTCCAACAGTTGAATTAGGTGCTCATTGGCCACCAGCAGGTATTGAAACATTAAATCCATGGGAAGTACCTTTATTAAATACAGTAATTTTACTTTCTTCAGGTGCTACTGTAACATATGCTCATCATAGTTTAATTCAAGGTAACCGAGCAGGTGTAATTTATGGATTAATTGCTACTGTAGCTTTAGCTGCGGTATTTACAGCTTTCCAAGGATTTGAATATTATAATGCTCCATTTACATTTAGTGATGGTGTTTATGGATCTACATTTTATATGGCTACTGGATTTCACGGAATTCATGTAATTGTAGGAACAATTTTTTTAACAGTTGGATTATTTAGAATTTTATCTTATCATTTAACTGATCACCATCATTTAGGATTTGAACAAGCAATTCTTTACTGGCATTTCGTTGATGTAGTTTGGTTATTTTTATTCATTAGTGTTTACTGGTGGGGAGGATAATTATTACTATTTATTTATAATTATTTAATTTATATTAACAAACACCTTAAATGATAAAGGTTTTAATAAATAAAATTGTATTAAAATTTTTAAATCATTGAGATACAAATAAATTGTATATATATGATAAAGGTTTTAATAAGGGAGGAAATAATTAATAATAATTATTAAATTAATAAATTAGATACTGCTAAATGCATAGGTTCTAAAAATAAATTTGGAAATAATCCCATTACAAACATTAAAAATAATAATGGTAATAATGTCATAAATTCTCTTCTATTAATATCACCCATTGGAACTAAATATCTACTTTGAGCACCAAATGCAGTTCTATTATATAACCAAATACCATATGCAGCACTTAAAATCATTCCTAATCCTCCTAATACTGTTAATACTGGATTTTGTTGGAATGCTCCAGTAAATGTCATAAATTCACCTACAAAATTAGCTGATAATGGTACTGCAATATTACCTAATGTAAATAAAAAGAACATAATAGACCATACAGGCATATATTGAGTTAATCCTCGGTAATATTTTAATAATCGAGTATGATATCGATCATATAAAATAACCACACAAATAAATAAAGCAGGAGATACTACTCCGTGAGCAAGCATAAGAATTAAAGATCCTTCAATTCCTTGGATTGTATTACTAAATAAACCTAATAAAGTAATATTCATATGTCCTACAGAAGAATAAGCAATAATTTTTTTTAAATCTACTTGTCTTAAAGTAGTGAAAGATGAATAAATAATACTAATAACTGCTAAAGAATAAACTAAAGGAGTAAAAAATACAGAAGCATCTGGTAAAATAGCAATAGAATATCGTAAAAATCCATAACCAGCTAATTTTAATAAAATTCCGGCTAAAATAATTGATCCAGCTAAACTTGCTTCTACATGAGCTTCAGGTAACCAAATATGGAAAGGAATCATAGGAACTTTTACTGCAAATGATAAAAAAAATCCTAACCATAAAATTTTTTGTCGAGTTTCACTAATATCTGCTACTGCTAATACTTGATAATCCGTTGAACCAACTTCAAAATAAATTACTAAAACAGCTAATAACATAAATAAAGAACCTAATAAAGTATATAAAAAAAATTGATAAGCTGCATGAATTTTTCTTTCTCGTGCACCCCAAATACCAATAATTAAAAACATTGGAATTAAAACACTTTCAAAACAAATATAAAATAATAATAAATCTAAAACAACAAATACTGCAATTAATAAAGTTTCTAAAATTAAGAAAGCGATTAAAAAATATTTAATTCCTGTTTTAATACTTTCCCAACTAGATAAAATACAAATAGGAATAATAAATGTAGTTAGTAAAACAAAAAATAAAGAAATACCATCTACTCCAACTACTTCTTGAGTAGTTAATGTAGGGAAAGAACTAACAAATTGAAATCCATTATAATTAGAATCAAATCCAGCCCAAAGAACTAAAGATAATACAAAAGTTAATAATGAACTAGCAAGAGCTACCTTTTTCTGTAAAAAACTATTTTCTCCAGATAAGATAACACCAATAACACCTAAAATAGGAGTAATTAATAATGATAAAATCATAGTTATAATTTAAATTGTAACTTCTTAAATAGAGAAAATATTTATTATTTAGAATATTATATTCTAAATAATAAATACTAAAAATCCTACAATTTTGTAATTTATATAAATTATACCTTAAATAAATTATATAACTCAAAATTTATTAGGATTAAAATTTGTCTTAACCAAAAATTAAAAAAAATTTTTTTGTTTTATAAAAATATATATAAATTAAAGTTATTTTATAAAAAAATTTTTAAATAATAAATTTTATTTTTAAATATTTAATATAAAATATAAAATAGACAAATTTTAGTTATAAATCCATAATTTTAATAATTTATTATTAAAATTATGTTATTTTATACTATCTTTTAAAGAAATTTATTATTTAATTAATAATATATAAATTATATAAAAGAAACTCTATATAAAAGAATAAAATTAAATTTAAATTTAATTTTTTTATAAAATAATAAAATAAAATATTTAATCTTATTCCTCCAGAATCGATGACACTGTAGTGTCCAGCTCAAGGTTCTCTATATTTAATCCCTTAACCTATTAATTATTCAAAAACTAAATGCCACAATTAGTTCCATTTTATTTTTTAAACCAAGTATCATTTGCATTTCTTCTACTTATGGTTTTATTATATGTAGCATCGAAATACATTTTACCTAACTTTAAGTTAGTACAATCTTCTCGAATGTTTTTAGCATCTAAATAATAAAATTTTAAAAATTATTATTTATATTAATATACACCTTTTATAAACCCTTTTTATCTAATTAAATAATATAGTTTTATATAGGCATAAATAAAGGTTTATTTTATATTTGTTTTTTCTTATAAACTTATTTAATTATTTATTTTTATTTTTTGTTAATTTTATTAAATTTTAAAAATTAATTTAGTTTCCCATATAATGGTACTTATAATATTACCACAAAAAGGTATTAATTAAAATATTAAGGGGGATATTTATTTTTGAATAGTATTATTAGGTAATAAAAATACTGTCCATAATAGAAGAACGAATAATCTAGGATCTCCAATAAAGAAGATTAAAGTAATAAATAAAATTAAACCACTAAAAATATACATAGCATATGTAGGAATAAATCCAGAATCTAATTTTGTTACTTTATTAGAAGCAGATTTAAATACATTTACTAATCCATAAGGCCCAACTAATTCAATAGCTCCTCTATCAAGAATTTTATTAGTTGTATAACCAAAATTTAATAATTTATTTAAAATAAAATTATTATAAATATTATCAAAATAATATTTTTGATTAAAGAATCTATAAATTCCTCGACCTAATTTAGTACTAATAAATTGGTTAGGTAATGAATCAAAAATCCAATAAATCACTAAAACTCCAAAAGTACCTAAAAGACTACCAATTAATGGTAAAAATTTAATAAATGTAGGAAGTCCAAATTCTGTATCTACTAAAATAGAATGGTTAGGATGAATAAATAAAGCATTATTATAAAAATCTGTTCCCATTCCTACAAATAAATCTTTAGTTACATAACCAAAAAAGATACTAAACACAGCTAATACTACTAAAGGAATTGCCATAATTAAAGGAGCTTCATGAATATTATTATAATTAATTTTTGGTCCATTTGGATAACTTAAGAAAGTTAAATATAAAGATCGGATAGAATACATAGCTGTAAATACTGCAGCTACAGAAGCTAACCAATATACTAAATTTCCAGAAAAACTATAATGTCCATAAGCTAATTCAATAATTAAATCTTTAGAATAAAATCCAGTTAAAAATGGTAATGCCATTAAACTTAAAGATCCAATTACCATCATAGAATATGTAAATGGTAATAGTCTAGATAATCCACCAAATTTTCTTAAATCTTGTTCATCATTCATTGCATGAATTACAGAACCAGCTGATAAGAATAATAAAGCTTTAAACCATGCATGATTTACTAAATGAAATAATGCTACATTATATTGGCTTAATCCACAAACTAAGAATAAAAGACCTAATTGAGAACAAGTTGAATAAGCAATAACTCGTTTTAAATCATTTTGAAATAATCCAGTAGTTGCTGCAAAAAATGCTGTTAAAGCACCTACCCATGTAATTAAAATTAAAGCTGTTGATCCAAATTCTAAAATAGGAGAAGATCGTAAAAGTAAATATACTCCTGCAGTTACCATTGTAGCAGCATGAATTAATGCTGATACTGGAGTTGGCAAAAAATGTGTTGATATTCTCTCGTAAGAAAATATACGCAGTTATTCTCATAACTGTTCGGACTATATCTTCATTAATATTATTTGTTGATTTTATTCATTAAATCTTTAACTCTATTTAAACCATCTTCATTGAAATGGTCTTTATTAATAACTAATTTATATGCTTTAAGCCAATTAAAATAATCAATATACTTCTTAGTTTTTAAAGAATATCTGTTAAAATAACTAACTACTTTAGATAATTTAGATAAATTAACAGTCATATTATATCCATTATAACTTTTCAGATGTGATACTTTACCATTAAGCATTTCAGCAATTTTAGTCATAAGTTCTAATTCACCTTTTTGTGATAAAATATATCGTACGTGAACTTGATTATATGTCTCAGATCGTTTAACGATACTAATTGTAAAACAACCTTCTGAATCAGAAAATCCAGATAACCAAGCATTATCTAAAGTTGGAAAATTACTATTTTGGATTAATTTAATATCCATATTATATGCCTTATTAAAGGCTTCCAACCATAATTTAAATTGGTTATTCTTTTTTTCTGTTAATAAGTTACCATTGAAAATATGAATTAGTTTTAAAATACCTTTTTGATCTCTTACTCGAAAGTGATGAGTTTTATTATTTTTATCTTGTACTGATACAGAACCAAATCCTAATTCTTTTTTAATATAGAATAAAATTTGTGCATCATTACTAGATTGAGTTACTTTAAATTCTAAGTAACCATTTTTATTAATAATAAATGAACCATCACCTTCAGTAAAACCAATAAACCAATATTTAAAATCTGAGTTAAAATTTAATGAATTTGAATCGATAATATTTAATGTTTCACATGTAGTCTCTGAGGAACCTACTTCATCATTTAATAATGATGTTTGGTTTCCTGCGGATTGTCTTACCATTTGGATTTTTCCGAGCAAGATATGTTCTTGAGTGGACCAAATAGTTTTAAGATGTTCCCGCATATAGTGAAATTTAAGGAGAGCCCAAAACCAACCCTCCATTGCATCTGGTAACCAAGTATGAAGACCAATTTGAGCTGATTTACCCATAGCTGCAACTAATAAACAAATAGAAATAATTGTAATTAATTCTTCATTAATAAATGGAGCTAAAGAAAATACTGTAGTAAAATCAAGATTACCAAAAGTCCAAAAAATAGCCCAAAGACCAATACTAAAACCCCAATCACCTACTCTATTCATTACTAATGCTTTAATTGCTGCTTTATTAGCTTGTAATCTAGTAAACCAGAAATTAATTAATAGGTAAGATGAAATACCTACACCTTCCCAACCAATAAACATTACTAAATAATTATCACCTGTTACTAACATTAACATAAAAAATGTAAACATTGATAAATATGCGAAAAATCTTTGATTATGAGGATCTTCACTCATATAATTTGTAGAATAAATATGTACTAAAGCAGATACAATAAGTACTGGTAATAACATAGATACAGTTAAACTATCATAAATAAATCCCCATGATACTAATAAAAATTCTGAGTCAATCCAACTCATTAATTTAATAGAAACTGGTGATTGACATAATCCTACTTCATAAAAAGCTACTAAAGCTAATAAAGCTGTTAAAACTAAAGAACTACAAGTAATTAAATGACTACCTGTTTTACCAACTTTTCTTCCTAAAAATCCTGCTACTGTAGCTGAAAATAAAGGTAATGTTAAAATAGCTAAATACATTATGCTTTAATTGCAATACTACCTCTTAATCTATAATATGCAACTAAAATTCCTAATCCAATAGCTGATTCTGCTCCTGCAATAGCAATAATATAAATACCATAAGTTTGACCTAAGATATCATCAAAACTAAATGAACTTAAAATAATTAATAATGTTACAGCTAATAACATAATTTCGATGGAAATCAGCATTAGAATAATATTTTTTCGGTTAAGAATAAATCCTAAAATACCGATAAGAAATAATACCATCGATAAATTCATTTGATAAATTTGTAATAAACTTTATAATTGTAATATTATAATCTTTTGTATATAATAATTATATAACAAAATCATAAAAACAAATCTTTAAAATTTAGGTTCTAATTAGTAATATTATTATACCCATTTAAATCAAAATTGATTTAAATTAAAACCCTATAATTCTAAGATAATGTTATATATTATAAATATTTATAAATTTTTATTAATATATATAAAAATAAAATATTTTATTTACAGGTTCTAAATAGACTCCTGAAAATAGATTTACAAAATTTTATAATCATAATATAATTATAAAATTATAAATAATTTTTTATGTCCTGGGGAAGAATTGAACTTCCTCACTACGATTTTCAGTCGTATGCTCTACCATTTAAGCTACCGGGACTTTTAATTAGGTATAGTAGGAATTGAACCCACATATGTTTTATTTCAAGTAAAATGCTTTACCAGTCAGCCATATACCTAATTAAAATTTAAATAAATCAAATTACCCCGGGCGGGTGACATCACCCTTTAGGAGGGTGCTGCCCGCCCAGGGCCAAGATAAATTAGAAAATTCATAAATAATTCTTTAATATAAATAAACTTTAATATTATTTTATAGATTATAATAAAAATAAATTAAAATTTAGTCTGAAGAGGGATCGAACCTCTAACTTATACGTTATCAACATATCACTCTACCAATTGAGTTATCAGACTTATTAAATTATTTTTATTATATTTATTATTATTCTTTTATTTAGATTTTAATTATAATTTATAAATTATGATTATTTTTTACAGGAGAGGTAGGATTTGAACCCACTACAAGGATTTTGGAGATCCCTATTTTAACCAATTAAACTACACTCCTTTATTGTTTTCTTTTATATAATAAAAATAAAATTTTTAAATAAATTTATTTATAAAATATAAGTAATAATGAAAATTAAAATTATAATATAAATTATATAATTTATATTATAATTAATTAGGTTTTGTCTTTTAGAAAAAAATTAATAAATTATAATTTTATTAATTAGGTCTATATATTTTATATAGATTATATTTATATATTTATATATATAAAATTATTAATATGATATTATAAATTTATAATAGATTAAATTATTTTTAAATTTATATTTATTTAAAATGATGATGGAATTTTCGATAAATTAAAATAATTTTTTATCAACCTAAATTTATTTTTTAATGAAATTACTAAAAAGTCATTCCCTTTTAAGCCTTGCTAATAGTTATGTAATTGATTCACCTCAACCTTCTAATCTTAATTATGCTTGGAATTTTGGATCTTTATTAGCTTTATGTTTAGGTATTCAAATTGTAACTGGAGTTACTTTAGCTATGCATTACACACCTAATATCGATCTAGCTTTTATTAGCGTAGAACATATTATGAGAGATGTAAATTATGGATGGATGATTAGATATCTTCATGCTAATACTGCATCATTCTTCTTCTTATTTGTATATTTACACATTGGTAGAGGATTATATTATGGTTCTTATAAAGCTCCTCGAGCTTTACCATGGAGTATTGGTGTAATTATTTTAATTTTAATGATGGCTACAGCATTTTTAGGTTATGTTCTTCCTTGGGGTCAAATGAGTTTATGGGGTGCAACAGTAATTACTAATTTACTTTCTGCTATTCCATGGATTGGTAAAGATTTAGTAGAATTCAAGTCTTTAGAAAATGAGTTTATTTATTCAAATATCGTAGAATTAAGTCTTTTACCCGTTATCGGTACTGTTAATAGTAAAGCTGCGAATAAGATTAAACTTCGAACAGAAAAAGAAAAATTAGAAGCACTAAAAATTTCTAAGAGTTTTCTAGCTATGCTTGTTGGTTTAATCGATGGTGACGGATATATCGCCATTACTAAAACACCAAAAGATTATATTAGAATTGATCTTGTTATCTCTTTAGATTTAAGAGATCTAGATTTACTTAACTATATTCACTCGGTGCTTAAAGTAGGTCGAATTAATAAATATCCTAAATTAAATCTCGTTAAGTTAACTATTTCTAGAACAGATTTACAAACAATTCTATTTCCTCTGTTTATTTATCACAATTTATACTTTTTAACAGAAACACGAAGAGCTCAATACGATAAAGTATTGTTTATTCTTCAATCTAATCTTAAAAAATATTCAGAGCTACCTGGAGAATTTCCAGTTTATAATAATTTACCTGTAACTGCAAGTGGTTATAGTGAATTAGATTTTTTTAAAAACTGGACTGTTGGTTTTACAATGGCAGAAGGATCATTCCTTATGAAAAATAATAAGGATATTTGTTTTTCGTTAAAACAACGAACACATGAATTATTATTTGAAGCATTCAAAATTCTTTTTGATACAAAAGTAAAAATCAACAACTTTAATGGCTATTCTCAATTTATGGTTAGTTCTATTAAAGATATTCAAACTGTAGTTAATTTCTTTTCTTTCTCAGATTTACATCCTCTTGTTGGTTATAAATTAACACAATATAAAGTATCATTAAATCAGATTCAAGAACATCCACGATATAGAAATATTAACTTACCTTAACGATAACATTGAGAAAAACTTACGACTTAATAGATAAAATAAAATTAAACATTCATTTTCTAAAACCTGGGATATATCCTGGATATTAATCCCCGAAGCTTTTAGGGCTCGGGGATTAATAATATTATGAGTTCCATTAAGCTTTAAAAAGCTTAATTGCAAATTGGGTGAATTGCAAGAAACTCTCTATTTATAGAGACAATTTGCAGCGAAGCATATATCAGTGTTTTAATAGATATATGAACGTTCAACGACTAATCGGTGAGCAACACTAGCAATAATCCGGACACGAGTGCCCAACGACATCGCCAACTTATTAATGGACAATCCATTTAAGTTAGGAATGGTCGATGACATAGTCTAAACTTATTAGTGATAATAAGAAGATACAGTTAAATGCTGTATCGATAATATTTTTGTCATCTGGGGAGGTTTCAGTGTTGATAATGCAACATTAAACCGATTCTTCAGTCTTCATTACTTATTACCATTCATTTTAGCAGCTTTAGCAGTTATGCATTTACTAACTCTTCATGAACATGGATCAAGTAATCCATTAGGAATTACAGCAAATGCTGATAGAATTTATATGCATCCTTATTATACATTTAAAGATTTAATTACAATTTTCTTATTCTTCTTAGTATTAGCTTTATTCTTATTCTATGCTCCTAATAAACTTGGACATCCAGATAATTATATTCCAGCTAATCCAATGCAAACTCCAGCTTCAATTGTACCAGAGTGGTATCTATTACCTTTCTATGCAATTTTACGATCTATTCCTGATAAATTAGGAGGAGTAATTGCAATGTTTGGATCATTACTAATTTTATTAGCTATGCCTCTATTAGATGTATCTAGAATTCGAGGTTCTGCATTCCGACCATTAATGAAATTCTCTTTCTGGTTATTAGTAGTAGATTTCCTTCTATTATTATGGTTAGGATCTCAACATGTTGAAGAACCATTCATTACTTTAGGTCAATATGCAACAGCATTTTATTTTAGTTGGTTCTTAATTTTAGTACCTGCTATTGGTATTATTGAAAATACTTTAATTGATTTAGCTACAGAAAAATCTAATGATTCCTAAAAATTTTAAACTTAATTAAAATTTAAAACAAAAATATTTAAAATTAAAAAATTTTTATTCAGATTTAAATAAAAAAATTAATTATAATTAAATCTTTTTATATATTGAAAAGGATCATTATTAGTGATTAAATTTAGTTTATTTGTTATCTTAGCTTGTTTTATTTATGAATTTTTTATTTAAATGTAATTACTACAATATATACATCTGAAAATAATGAAAATATTACTAATATTAAAAAAAAACAAAAGAAGAAATTTCTTCTATTTCAAATTCTTTAAATAAAATAACAAATAAAGGTTTAAAACATGATGTAAAATTTAGTTCTATAACAACTTCTGTAATTAATACAACTACAGAAGTTTTTACAACAGGTACTGCTACATATGCAGGTACAAAAATTGCTTCTTCAGTTACTAATCTTGCTGGTAAAGCAGGAATAATTGTAGAAACAGTAATTACATTATCAATTATTAATTTAATGTTTGATAATAAAAAATCTCCTTCTAAAATTGATACTTCAGTAAATTCTAATAATGAAGAGGGACCACCATCTTCTTCAGGATCAGCATCAGAACCTTGGGTACCTAATGTATCTGAACCTGGAGATATGGGATCATCCATTTATTATACAATTAAAACAACTGATCAATATATAAAATTTCTTGAAGATATGTTAACTCTTTCAGAATTAATTCTTGTATTTATATTTACAATTGGAGTAAATCTAATTTTAATTTTAATTGATTTTGAAAAATTTAAATTATTAATTTAAAACTAATAACCACCTTAAATAACCTTTAGATTAATATTAATTAATAATAACTTTTAAATATTTAGATTACATATTATTAGATAAAAAATAAATAAAGTAAAATGATGAATACTAATTATAAAAATTATTTATTAGTTGATTTTGTAAAAGAAAGAATATAAATTAAATTTAAATTTATTTAATTAATAATCATATTTTATAAAGACCTCATGGTATAATGGTTAAGACATCACAACTTCACTGTGGGAATATCGGTTCGATTCCGATTGGGGTTATATTTAATTATTTAATTTATTAATATAGTTTTAATAAATATAGGTTATCTTTAAAATGAATAAAATCTTATACTTCAAAATACTAAAAATTGTTTTTATGATTTAAATTTAATTTATTTTTTTATTTATATTTTATAGAAGAGTTTAATTAATAATTCCCTAAGCCGGCGGTACTGTGACACCCGAGGTTAGAAAATTTAATTAATAATTTAATTAATAATTTAAAATTAAAAGTAAAAGGTTAAGAGGTTGTAACTTAATTGGTAAAGTTCCCGACTTTTAATCGGTATTATTAGGGTTCAAATCCCTACAACCTCAATATATTAAATTAAAAATAAAAGTATTTATTTTAATAATTATTTTTATATAGATAATAATATAACGTTTCATGAAAAGAATAATTAATTATTCTTATTTAGGAAATGCTTCGGAGCATTTATAGGACGCGAGCAATTGCTCGCGATCTAGGGAAAGCATTGATAAAATATACGTTTCTAGCTTAATTGGTAGAGTACAGGATTTCGGCTCTTGTTGGTAGAGGTTCAACTCCTCTGAAACGTATAAATTTAAAAATTATTATTTAATAATTTAAAATTTATAAATTATATTTATAAGAATATAATATATAAATAAATTTAAATTTATGGTGGAAATAGTTCAATCGGTAGAACATTAGTTTGTGGTACTAACGGTTCCCGGTTCGATTCCGGGTTTTCACCCTATAATATTATTATTATTAATTATTAAAATTTTAATAATTAATAAATAATTATTTCTATTAAATAATTGAAAATAAAAAATAAAATATTTTATTTTTATATAAAAGTAATTAAAATTTTTTATAAAATATTATTTTCAATACAGGGAATTAACTCAGTGGTTAGAGTGTTAATCTTACAAATTAAAAGTCAGTAGTTCGATTCTACTATTCCCTATAATAAAGATTATTTAATAATATAAAATTTTATTTAATTCTAAATAATAATATAAAATTTATTTATTATAATATAATATATAATACCTTTATATTTATATATATAATCTTAATTTCTATTTTATAGAATAGATGACCGAATCGGTAAGGAAGTAGTTTGCTAAACTATGGATATAACAATCCTTGTGGGTTCAAGTCCCACTCTATTCATTTAAATTAAAATTTAATTTTAAATAAATTAATAAATTATTATAATTTATTAATTTATAATATATTTAATTTAGACCAACTAGCATAATTGGTAATGCGATAGATTGCAAATCTTCCAGATAAGTGTTCAAGTCACTTGTTGGTCTATTGAAAAAAAGAATTGTATTAGGATATGTAATTATGAAATATTAAAATTAAACTAACAATTAATGTAAACGATATTAATAAAAACCAAAATTTTTAAATTATTAATATTGATAAAGATTTTAGTAAATCTTTATCAATATCTTTATATATTAATTTATTATTGTCTTTATTTAAATCTTTATTTAAACCTTTATTTATAAATATAATAATTTTATACAAAATGTATAGAATATATATTTTTTATAATTATAATTATATAAGTAAGGTAACCTTACTTATTATTATTATAAAAATATAATAATAAGTAGTTTAAATAATTTATTTATTAATAAATTTATTTAAATTGATGTTTTACATCCGTTCTCTCTTTCTAAGTTAGATAATTTAAGTTATCTAAATAATTAATAAAATTTAAATAAAATTTTATTATATTTTTTTAAATTTAAAAAATTTTATTTCAATTTTAAAATATTTGAGAACTAGAGGTACCGATATGATAAAAAAGCACTTATAAATATTAAAAATGTCAACTTTAGCTACAACTTTTTTAATTAATAACCCATTAGAACAATTTGAAATTAATGATTTTGTTTTCATTTTAGCTCCAATTTTTGGGTATACTAAATTATCTTTAACTAATATCGGATTTTATTTAATTATGGTAGTAGTAATTACTATTAGTATGAATGTTTTATCTTTAAATAATGGTCATGTAATTCCTTCTCGATGGACTATTCATTCTGAATCTGTTTATGGATCTATTTTAAATTTAGTTCGAGAACAAATTGGATCAAAAAATGAAGTTTATGTACCATTTATTTTTGCTTTATTTAATTTTGTTTTAATTAGTAATTTAGTAGGTTTAGTACCTTATTCTTTCACAACAACTTCTCACCTTGTTTTAACAATTAGTTTAGCAACAGCTATTCTTATTGGAGTTACTATTATTGGATTCCAACGACATGGATTAGGATTTTTTGCATTCTTTATTCCAGCTGGTACTCCATTTGGTTTAGTATTTTTATTAGTAGCTATTGAATTAATTTCTTATTTAGCTAGAGCTATTTCTTTAGGTGTTCGATTAGGTGCTAATATGATTGCTGGACACTCTTTATTAAAAATTATTTCAACTTTCACATGGAAAATGGTAGTAGCAGGACCTGTATTATTATTAGTTAGTTTATTACCTTTATTATTTTTAACAGCTTTAGCTGGTTTAGAATTTGGTATTGCAATTTTACAAGCATATGTTTTTACAATTTTAACTTGTTCTTATCTAAAAGATGCAATCGAACTACACTAATTGTTTTAAATTAATTAATAAAATGTAAAATAAAATTTTTATATAATTTTATTAAATATAAATTAAGTTATTAATTTAAATTATTAATATTTAATTTACTTTGGGCCGGGCACCATAGTGCAGCCGGTCCGGGGGAACCCAGATTTTAATTATATTTAATAATTTAAATTATTTTATATAAATAAAATATAAATTAATAATTTATATTTTATTTATTTATTTTATCTAAGGGATATCGTTCATAAGAATTTATGTTAAATATGCTTAAATCATTAAATATCATTTCTCCTGTATGGAATGATGCTCCTGAGCCTTGGCAATGGGCTTTCCAAGATGGTGCATCACCTTCATATGAAGGAATTGTAGAATTACATGATCAAATTATGTTTTATCTAGTAGTTATTTTATTTGGAGTTTCTTGGATGTTAACTTCAATTATTGTAGAATTTGGTTCTAATAAAAATAAAATTGTTTATAAATATCATAATCATGGTACTTTAATTGAATTAATTTGGACTATTACTCCAGCTTTAGTATTAATTGCAATTGCTTTCCCTAGTTTCAAATTATTATATTTAATGGATGAAGTAATTGATCCTGCTATGACAATTAAAGCATTAGGACATCAATGGTATTGGTCTTATGAATATTCTGATTTTGTTAACGAAGATGGAGAATCTATTGAATTTGATTCTTATCTAGTTCCAACGGATGATTTAGAAGAAGGTCAATTACGACTTTTAGAAGTAGATAATCGAGTAGTAGTTCCAGTAGGGACTCATATTCGATTTATTGTAACAGGTGCTGATGTAATTCATTCATTTGCTGTTCCTTCTTTAGGACTTAAAATTGATGCTATTCCTGGACGATTAAACCAAACTTCTGTTTTAGTAGAACGAGAAGGAGTTTATTATGGACAATGTTCAGAGATCTGTGGAGTACACCACGGGTAGGTAATAAGCCCCCTCATAATTAAATGAGGATAATCTCATTATATGCTGGAAACTCCTAAAATCTAACCTACCTAAATGGTAATAATGATTAGAATATTATAATGGACAATCAGCAGGAAACAGAAAACTTATTTTGGTTCCTTAGAGACTACATGTGAGACATTCAATTTAATGAATGAAGATATAGTCCCATCCATAATGAAAGTTATGGCGGTTATACCGAAGTTATTTAAAAATAACTTAAGACGAATGTTATGCCTATTGCAGTAGAAGCAGTATCTTTAGAAAAATATTTAGCTTGGTTAAACGAACAAGCGTAAATATTTTTTAATAATATATCTAATATAATTAATAACCACCTCCACAATTAAACCCTATAATAAACCATTATTTAAAAAATTTTAATGGTAGATTAATCTATTTATTATTTAAAGTAAAATTTATATATTTTATATAAATAAATTTGATTTAAATAATCATTACTCATTTTGAGTAATGATTATTTTTAGTTAAATAAATTTGTATTAAATTCCTATTATTTTTTATAATTTAATAATTAAATCAAAATTTAATTAATAAATATCCTTATAATAACCTATATCTCTTGGATAAGGTAGTTATTAATTGTTAATATTTAAGATAATTTAGCCCCGCGCATAAAGCGCGGGGCCTGGGAAAGGTTGCTACGCGGTTCTTCCTAGAAAAAATATTCATAGAATATTTTTATTCCTGGATTTAAATTATTAAATTTAAATCCTAGCTCGGGAGCTAATTCTTTTAGGTAAGTACCCAGAAGAAACTAGCTATAATTAGAATAATTTGTTCTAATATATTTGGATAGTTCTTTTTAAAAAAAATAATTAAATTTTTAGGTCCGCCGGGGCGATTCCTCGCCCCAAGGTCTTGGGCCGCTCGTCGGCCCCCCAGATTTAATTATATATAAAGGAGTTGATTTAATCATAGTTAAGATTGAATTAACATTTATTATTTCATAATACTATAATTTAACCAATTAATAATAAATCTATAAATTTAATATTATTATAAAATCTATATTATATAAATATATATAAAATATTTTAATTATATTAATTATAAGTAAGGATAATAGACAATATTTATCAACTATCGAATAGTTGAATTTTTAAAATTATATTTATAAATATAATTTTAAATGTCAGTTTAAATTTACCAATGGATTTATCCATTAATTTTTTATTTAATAATAACTAGCCTTTGGTTAGAAATTTATATATTATGGTAGCAGCAGCTAAAATTTTAGGAGCAGGATTAGCAACTATTGGATTAGCAGGAGCTGGAGTTGGTGTTGGATTAGTATTCGCAGCTTTAATTAACTCTACTTCTCGAAACCCTTCTTTACGACCTCAATTATTCTCTTACACAATTCTTGGGTAAAATGTGTGCCCCCTTTGATCGTGAGATCATATGGAAACATCGGGTGAATTGCAAGAATTCCAATATAATATTGGACAATTTGCAGCGAAGCATGTATTAGTGTTTTAAAAATACATGAACGTTCAACGACTAATCAGTGAGCAACACTAGCAATAATCTGGACACGAGCGCCCGACAACATTAAAATTTTTTATTAATGTTGATGACATAGTCTGAACAGTTCCGTAAGGAACTGAAATAGAGGATAAAGAGCCTCTATGGTAACAAGTATTTGTCGCATTAACAGAAGCAATTGGTCTATTCGCATTGATGAACAAACGTCCATTCAATAGGTAACTATTGAAAATGCATCGGGTGAATTGCAAGAACATCCAATTTAACTAATTGGACAATTTGCAGCGAAGTACTTTTCGGCAGAAATTATATTTATAATTTTGAAAAGTAAACGTTCAACGACTAGAAGGTGAGTAATGCCAACAATAACCCTTCCACGAGTGCCCGACAACCTTTTATTTAGAGGTTGATGACATAGTCTGAGCAAGTAGGTAACTACTTGAAGTATAGATAAAGAACTATACGATAACAATACTGGATGGCTTTCCTATTATTATACGCATCTTAATTTGTGTATATTAATTATTTCCGGGTCATAGATTTATCTGTGGCCCCCCTTATAACTGCCATGTTATCTAAAATTAAGGATGATTGTTAAATTACCATTATATATATTTTATAGTAATTTTTATTATGATCACTAACAATACAAATTTATCATTTAAAACTAATGTAATTATGACTTTATTTCAAAATGCTAAAGATGTCTTTGTATATCCTATTTTTGAAAGATCACAAATTAAACGAGTAACAATAAACAGATCAGGAGTATATCTTTGGTATAATAAAACATCTGGTAAATATTATGTAGGAAGTAGTATTAACTTATACAAAAGATTAAGTAGATATTATCAAAAAGGCTATTTAAAATATTCTACTCATTATGATCTTCCTATTGTAAGAGCTATTACTAAATATGGTTTAGATAATTTTATTCTTGTAATTCTTGATTATACTGATGAATTTAATATTCATACATCAGAACAATATTTTATTGATTCTTTACTTCCAATTTATAATATTCGACAAGTAGCAGGATTTAGAAGTGGTAAACCAATTATTAAGAAATCTTTATCGGAAAAACATAAATTGAAATTGTCACTTAAAAAAGGTATTAATCATCATAATTATGGTATTAAAAGACCTTCTGAAGTAATTAAATTAATGAGGGATAATCACCCTAAAACAAAGAAATTATATCAATATTTACCAGATAAAATAACTTTAGTAGCTGAATATGACTCAATGAGAGAAATGCAAAAAAAGACAGGTATTACAAAAGAATATGTGTCAAAATGTATTAAACTCAATAAATTAGTACATAATAAATATTATTTTTCATTTACTAAGTTATCTTAAATATATATTAGATTTTTTTGAAATTTACACTTAAATAAAATCCAAAATCTATATTATAGATTTTTACTAATACTTTAAATTATATAACTATAAATAAATAACCTCACCTTAATATTAAAGGTTTTAATAAGAAAGAGGGATTAATAATAAAATAAATAAATAGTTTAATAAATAAAAATTCTTCTAATTTAATAATTAGTTGTAAAAAAAAATTATCTTAATTTAATATATAATTATAAATTATTAGAATTTTATTATAAAAGTTTTTATACAGAAATTGCCAAATGGAATAATTTTGCTTATTATAATTTTATGAAAGATGAATATCAATAATACTCTTCTTTATTTTATTTATAATTTTAATTAACCTCCTGGGAATTCAATAGATCTACCTTTTTGGGGTGAATTCCATTAGTAACACTTTATGTGAAACTAAAGATCTAGTAATAAAAAATTGCTGATTTGACCTTCTTGGTCAGATTTTTATCTTAGTTCAGTACCACAATGCTGAATTAAGATAATTTTAAAAATTTCTTTATGGTTAAATAACCAACTAAAATTTTACTAAGCTTAAAAGCTTGATGACGATTGAATTAATAATCCAAATACTTATAAGTAATCTTTAATTTTTATAAATTAAAATTATTATTCGTAAATCTTATTTGGATATATTATTCATATATTAATTTAAATATAATGACAAATTTTAAAAACTATTTTAAAAATATTCTTGGTGCTGGAGTAGCAGCTACAACTATTGCTACTGCTGGTGCTGTTATTACTGCTAGAGATACAATTCAATCCCAAGAAAGAATGCATAAAGAAAATCTTGAATTACAAAGAGAAAAAATGCTTCTTGAACAAAAACTTGGATATGATAAACTTCAATTGGAAAGAGAAAGAGCTAATTTGTTAAATCAAAATATTAATTCACAAGATTCTGTTCCTGTTGCTTCTAGTTCTCAACCTTTAGCTTCTCCTTCTGTTGAACAACCCCAACATTATATTATTACTGATGATCAACAAAATCCTGTAATTGATGAATCAAATATTCTTAATGAAAATATTTCTAGAAATTATAATAAATTAAATAATGAAAATCAAATTTTAAGACAAGATGTAGAAATTTTAAGAAAAAGAATTCAGGAACAAGAAAATATTTTATCTGAACATACTGTTGAAAGAACTAATTTATCTCAACAACATACTGTTATTGAGATGACTGATTTATCACAACAAACTAATTCATTAAATAGTATGATTTCTCAAGAAACTAATAATACTTTTTGTAATAATTGTATTATTAATTCACCTTTTGAATCAGATGGATTTTTTTATTCTTTATTTCATGTGGATAATCTTGTACAAAGTGTAGGTTTATCTATTATGTGTTTTTCATTTACAACAATTATTGCTCTTGTATTAATTTTAAATAATTATTTAATTATGTATTTATATCCTAAATTTATGCATAAATTACCTAAATGGACACATAAATATGTAGATTATTATAATAAATATTTAATTATTGAAAATCATATTTTAATTATTTTTCTTATTATTTTTCAAAGTTGTTCATTAGCATTTGGATGTTATCTATATTTATATGGAGTAATAGAATAAAATAAATAATATAAATTAACAACCACCTTAAATAACCTTTATATAATATAAAATAAATTCAATAATAATTTTAAATTTGGAATGACTTCTTTGGTTATTTTAATTCCAATTGGATATATTTATAGAAAAGAATTAAAAAAATGTTTAAATTTAACTTTTGAATCATATTGTTCTAATTTAGAAAAAAATATTATAAATAATCAAACAGATATAATATATAAAACTCCGTATGAAAGAATTACATATATTAAAAAGATGATAATTGAAAGTAATTTAATAGTTGGTGAAATAGGTTCTGTATATTTATTCTATGAAAAAGTAATATGTAAAATTTTACCTAAAACTTGTAAAAAATTATTTAAATTTTTAAAGAAATAAATTTAATAAAATTAAATTATAATAATTAAAATAATTAAAAATATAAAAAATAAAATATTTTTTTTGAGATAAATTTACATTATTTCATATATTAATTTAAATATATAAATATAAATTAAATTAATTTTACTTATTTCGATAATAATATATAATATACTAAATTTATTTTAATTTATAGGTTTTTAATTAAACAAAAATTTTATAAATTTTTGTTTAGAAAAATGATAGCATTTTTACTATTATACATAGTGTAATATGTTTGTATTAATCAAAATTGGTTACAAAGCCCTTAAGGGCTTTGTAACCTGAAGGTCTTGAAGCTTTTTCTAGTTTTCTGGACTCAGCACGAAGGTAAGGTTTTTCCGGCCTAGTAGTAAAACTACAATTATTTGTATTCAACACGATTAATTTATTTATTTAATATTTTATTACTGGGCTGGGAAGGCTCGAACTCCCATTAGTCGACATCAAAAGTCGATGACTTACCAAAATTAGTCCACAACCCAATTATTATTTTATTATTTCAATTGTTACTTTTATTATAAAATATTTTGTTATTATAAATTTATATAGTATATTTAAAAATAATATAAAAATAATTAAATTATTTTTATATTATTTTTTATAGAATATTAATTATTTACATAGTATAATAAAATAATTTAGTTAAAATAATATATATATATAGGTAATTATAAATAATTAAATTAATAAAATAAGTATCCAATAATGATATGTAATGTATTACCAAGATGAAAAAGGGACTATCGGGGATGACTAGCCAATACATCCAAAGGAGGTATTTATACCAAAAATCGTAATGAATGATTTGATAATTACGATAATCCTAAGGGAAACCAATTAAATAATTACTCTACGAACTGAAACATCTAAGTAGTAGAAGGAAAAGAAATCAACCGAGATCTTGTTAGTAGTGGTGAGCGAAAGCAAGTTAGCCTATTTTTAGTAAGTTTCAAAAATTAAAATTTTTGGAACTAAAATTTAATTATAATTTGTTTGGAATAACAAACCATAGAGGGTGAAAGTCCCGTAATAAAATAAATTAGTACTAAAAAATAATAAGTAAGATGAGAGATAACTTGTCTGAATATAGGGGAACCATCCTCTAAGGCTAAATATGATGTATTGAGCGATAGTGAAGAGTACCGTGAGGGAAAGTTGAAAAGAAAGTAGATAACTGGTGAAAAGATCCTGAACCGGTAGTTCTATGAGCAACAGAAATCTTAGTTTAAATACAAGATGACTGTGTACCTTTTGCATAATGGGTCAGCGAGTTAATCTGTGGTGCAAGTAGAAATACTTAGCGAAAGCGACTACGTTAAATGGGTAAGTACCATGGATTAGACCCGAAACCAGGTGATCTTATCATGACCAGGTCATTAAGGACCGAACCAGTGTTTGTGGCAATAAACTTGGATGAGTTGTGATAAGCAGAGAAAGTCAAATCTGACCTGGAGATAGCTGGTATTCCGCGAAACATATTTTGGTATGTTGTCCTTCGTATCTATAAACTGGTACAGCACTGGATACTATGTCCCTTGTGGACTTGATTGGGGGGTCGTGATGGCTCTATCAATAGAATCGGTTGTAAAACCGATTCCCAAATAATTTTATTTGGGAATCTAACCTCAGAATAGTTTATAGTTAATAAAGGACGGTCAGACTATAGGTGCTAAGGTCTTTAGTCGAGAGGGAAACAGCCCAGAACAAAAATTAAGGTCCCTAAATACTACTAAGTGAAATTAAGGTAGTCCATAAAATTACACAACCATTCGGTGGGCTTGGAAGCAGCCATCCGTTAATGAAAGCGTAATAGCTCAATGGTCTGTAATAATAAATTTTAAGGGCACCGACAATGTATCGGGTCTAAGTAGTATACCGAGATTTTGTCTCAATGAAATTTCATTGAAGGGTAGCGGAACACTCAGGACATGGTTGAAGGATAGGGTTTCCTTATCTGGACATAACTGAGGAGAGAATGCTGACATGAGTAACGTAAAAATAGGTAAGATCCTATTCGCCGAAAGCAGAAGGGTTTCATGGCTGGGCTCAACCGCCATGAGTAAAGTAACGGCCTCTAAGGTTTTTTAAACAATCGGTTATTAATAAATTATACCTTACTTGAAAAAGTAGGATCTAATTTATTAATAACTTTTAGGATTGGAACTCCGATAGGAGTAACCGATGAGAAAAACTAATTTAAATAACAATTTTAAATTTATACATATCGGTAACGGTATAGTTATAATTTAAAATTCAGGAAATGATTTACCTTATGCAATGATATATATCATTTGTATGGGATTAATTTTTAACCGTACCCTAAACCGACACTGGTCTGCTGGTAGAATATACCAAGGCGTTGAGCGAATCATCTTGAAGGAACTCGGCAAAATAACCCCGTAACTTCGGGAGAAGGGGTACGACTTTTATGGTCGTGGCACAGAATAGAAGAGTACGACTGTTTACTTAAAACACAGGTCTTTGCTAATAGGAAACTAGATGTATAAAGACTGATACCTGCTCAGTGCTGGTAAGTCAAGAGAGGTACTAATACGGTACTGATTGAACCTCCAGTAAACAGCGGTTGTAACTATAACGATCCTCAGGTAGCGAAATACCTTGGCCACTAATTATGGTCGTGCATGAATGGTTTAACGATACTCTTACTGTCTCCAAGATGAGCTCAGTGAAATTGAATTATCCGTGCAGATGCGGATTACCATTAGCTAGACGGGAAGACCCTATGCAGCTTTACTGTAGTTAGTCATTGTATGCTTATAATTAAGGTGTAGAATACAAGGGAGTCGATTAGACATCAGTGAAATACCTTGACTTAATTAGGAGCATGCTAAACCAAATAAATTTTGGGACAGTGATTAATGGGCAGTTTATCTGGGGCGGATTTCTCCCATATAGTACCGGAGAAGTACAAAGGTCGGCTTAAATTGGATGGAAACCAATGGGCTAAAGAGAGCCTAATTAAGTGTAATGGCATAAGCCGGCTTAACTGTAAGACTGACAAGTCATACAGATACGCAAGTAGGTCATAGTGATCCGGTGGTCCATTATGGAATGGCCATCGCTCAACGAATAAAAGCTACGCTAGGGATAACAGGCTGATCAATCCCGAGAGTCCATATTGACGGATTGGTTTGGCACCTCGATGTCGACTCATCACATCCTGGGGGTGTAGGTGCTCCCAAGGGTTCGGCTGTTCGCCGAGTAAAGTGGTACGTGAGTTGGGTTAAGTACGTCGTGAGACAGTACGGTTCCTATCTACTAATGGAATTAGAATCAGACAAGAACCTTGCTCTAGTACGAGAGGACCGAGTTAGATGAACCTCTGGTATACCTGTTATTGTTTACTACCTATAAATAGGTTTGTTACAGTACGGCAGGAAAGCTACGTTCAGAAAGGATAACTGCTGATAGCGTCTTAAGCGGGAAGCCTATCTTGGCATGATTCTTTAATAAAGTGACTGTAGATCACAGTTTTGATAGGTTGCAGGTGTAAGCGGAGTAATCCGTTAAGCTGGGCAATACTAAATTCTTAAGTAACTTGGTAATAACATATCATAAATCACTCAATTAACACTTTAATATAGGTTATTAATTATATTAGCATTTAACTTTTTAATTTGGAGTTTTATTATCAGCTGGTATCTCCAGCTGATAATCTTTTAAATTTATAATTTAATTTATTATCAGCTATATTATGATAAAGGTTTTAATTTAAGATAAAGTTATTTATTAAATACAAATAATTAGATGGTTTAAAGCCAATTATATAGTATACTAATTAAATCTTCAAAAAATATACCATATGTTTTACAAAAATAAAATTAGAATTAATTAGATAAAAATTAAAAATAAAATTACAAATTGGTTAATCCATTTTAACTTATTAATTAAAAGTACTGGGCTCGGGGGCCCTTAACAGCAGGGGCCGAAGGCCCCTGCAGTACTTTTTTATAAAATAATGGTCGTTTAATAACAAATTTATTTTCTTCTAAAATAAAATATTCAAATAATATTTTATATTAGGTTTAGAAAGGGTTTACTCTAATAAAATAAGCTATAGTTTTGTTAGTTTTATATATCATTAAAATTTTTAGAATATTTTATATTTTTTTATATACTTACTGTAGGACTTGAACCTACAAGCCTTTCGGCACCGAAGTTTAAATTCGGAGAGTTTACCAATTTCTCCAAGTAAGCAAAGATTTTAATGTTTAAATATTTTATTTATTAAATAAATTTTAGATGGTTTAAATTATTATATAAAATTAATATTTAATATTTAAATATTAAATATTACCGAGAGAGAGATTTGAACTCCCAAGTTTTATGTATGAAATAAACATTTTACCATTAAATTATCTCGGTTATATTTGTTTCTTTTAATTATTAAATATAATTTTTATATTTTATATATTATTCTTAGAATTAAATAAGCCGGATTATGTTATTAAGTTAATAATTCTATACTCAATAAATAAATTTATTAAATAAAAAATTATATTTATTAAAAATTTATATTTAATAGATTTTAAATTAATTAAATATTTTAGTTTAAGCTACCATAGGTAAAATTATTCTATCAATTTATTAAAATTTATTTTAAATTTTAATTATTTTAAATTGAAAATATTTCTGATTATTACCCTAATTCTCATTAGATATTTTATATTATGGTTATTATTTAATAATAAGCTCCGGACTTTCCTTTAAATCTTATAGATTTAATTAACTATTTAATTCCTAAGAAAATAAAAATTAAATAATAAAATTATGTTAATAATTTTAATTATTAATATAATTCTTAAATTTTTGATTTATTGTGCGGATGATAGATTTGAACTACCACGTCTAGATCATGAGTCTAGTATGCTGCCATTACACCAACCCGCATAAAAACAATTTAATTATTTTTATTACTTATAATAATTTAATTATAAATTTAAAAGATTTTTTTTTAATTGAGGAGAGCAGGATTCGAACCTACATAGAGCTCATGGCTCACGAGTTTACAGCTCGCTCACTGACCAATCAGTATTCTCCTCTTAATTTGATAAATATTTAATATATACAAATTCTTTAAGCAATTATTATTTATTACTTATATATACAATAATTTATTATAATTAAATAATAATTAATATATAAGTAATAAATAATAATAATATATTAATAATAAATTATATTTTCTATGTATAAGTAACAATTAATATTTAGTATTAAATTATTTTATAAAATAGGGGTTATTCCTTAAATGGTAGAGGGCTCGTTTTGCATACGAGTAGTCCGAGTTCGAGTCTCGGTAACTCCAAATTTAATTGTATATATAATCAGGTTGTGGCCTAATCTGGTATGGCATTTACTTTGGGTGTAAAATGTTGTAAGTTCAAATCTTACCAACCTGATATTAATAATTAAAATATTATTTATAATAAATTTTAAATAATTATGATTATTTCTTTATTTTAATATATTTATAAGAGCTTACCCTAGGTTTCGAACCTAGATAAAAGTATTAGAAGTACTTTGTTCTACCGATTGAACTAGGTAAGCAATAAATAATTTTAATTTTAAATAAAATTAAAATTATTTATTTAAAATTAAAATCTGGACCTCAATCAAGATAAAATAATATTTTTATAATTAATTATAAAATTAATATTACTTTTAAAAATAATTTTAATTTAATGGTATTTATTATTTAATTTAATAAAATTTAATATAATTTCAAGATAGTGAGCTATTTAGCTTTAGGTTAAAAAATAAATCTAGTCTTGAAGTTATTAAAATGATTGTGATGAAATTGGTAGACATGGTTGATTTAGGTTTAACTGGTAGTAATACCTTGCAGGTTCAAGTCCTGCCAATCATATATTTATTAAATTATAATAAAAAATTTTTATAATTTTAATAAAATTTAGTGATAAAATTACTCATTTTATTAATCATACCAAAATTTTTATTTAGATTTAGAATAAAATTATTTAAAATTTTGCACGATTGATTTTATTATAAAATATAAAATTAAATTAATTTTATATTAAGGGGTAGTAGCTTAATTGGTAAAGTCCTTACTTGTCACGTAAGTGAATACCGGTTCAAATCCGGTTTACCTCGAGATTAATTATTTATAATAACAATATTTTAAAATATTGTTATTATAAAGAGATTTAATAAGAAGATTCATAAAGAGTAATCTTTTACTTCTGAAGATCAAAAGATTATCCATAGATCTTGGACATATTAATATAAATATATAATTAAATATAAATTCTAAAATTTATATAATAAATTTATAAATTTATATAGTATATAACTTATATTAGATAAAATTATATATAAAATAAAATTTATTTAAATTAAACTATATTTTAGAATTATAGGGTTTTAATAAAAATTTAATTTTTATTAATAAAAATTAAATTTTTAATTTAAATAAAATTCTATTAATTTTACTAAAATTTAAATTTATATAAAATTCTAATTTTAAGATATTTTTTTAAAAGATAGAATAAAATGCTGTTATAGTTCAAAGGTAGAACGATAAACTGTTAATTTATTTATAGAGGTTCGATTCCTCTTAACGGCTATATAAAAATTCCATAGTAGATCTATACTACTTAAATAAAATTTTTTATTAATAAATTTTATTTAATATATTTATGGAAAATTTTTTTAATTTATTATTAATAAATTAAAAAAATAAATTTTATTTCACAATTTATATATTATTTAATATATTATTTAATATACAAAATTAAAAAATAAAATATTTAAAACTAAAATTATATTATTATATTTATTTTAGTAAACCATTAATTGGTAAAAATTTATATTATATAAGTTTAAAAATTAATTTATTAAAAATAAATTAATTTTTAAGTGAATTTTAAAATTTCTAAACTCTATAATTTATCTATTATTTAAAATAATTTATTTTTATTATTTATAAATTAAAAAATATTTTTTGTAAGAGGGAAAGAAATTTTAATTAACCTTAATTTAATAAGGATTTTTAATTTACATGAATACAATTCTATTAGATTTATTAATTTTTGGTTCTGTATTATCGGGTATTTTAGTTATTACATCACGAAATCCTGTAATTTCTGTTTTATTTTTAATTTCTGTTTTTGTTAATGTAGCTTGTTATTTAATTTTATTAGGTATTAACTTCATCGGTCAACAAGGCCAAGGAGTCAAATATCTTATTTAAATAAGATATTTGTTTATAAGTTTTATTTTATAAACTTACCCTTCATATCACTATATGCTGGAATATTCTAAAGCCTAATTTACTTTAATAGTAATAATAATTAGGATGTACAATGAACAATCAGCAGGAAATTATTAATTAAGTTCCTCAGAGACTACATGTGATAAATGTAAATAATAAATATTTTACATTAAGATATAGTCCATCCTTTCTAATTGATATTTTATAATTTTATTAGGATATAATCTATTTAGTAATTTATTAAGATATTAAATAAAATGTATTTAATTTAATATTTAATTTTAATTAATAAATAATTTAATAAGTATATTAAATTTTAATCTATTTAATTATTTATAAGAAGAGAAATCTAATTTATTAATTTAAATATTATATGTTAGATATTATCTTTATTATAATTCAACACCATGATTAAATAGTCGCAGGGGAGTACCTAATGACTCGGCCCCATAAAATTAAAATATGTTATTAAATACTTTAAATAATTTATTACTTAATGTAATTACATTTCATTCAAAAAATGGTACAAATGTATCAATGAATGAACTTTTAAGATTAAATATCTTAACTTCTTTAATTAAATCATATTTATTAACTTTATATCCTAAAGTACAAGATTCTGTATGTCAAACATTGGCTAAATTAATTACAGAAGTTGTATTTAAAAAATCAACTATAACATCTTTCGATTTATTATTAAATAATTCATTAGTAAAATCTATCTTAACTGATTTTGGTATGGATTTTGAATTAGAAAATTTATCTATTATTCATCCTATTAATTCAGAAAAAATTAATCATAAATATCCATTAGACTTATCATCTATAAAAAGTACTTATGTTAAAGTTTATTTTAATAGCGAATCTGAAGTATCTAATATTATGTTAGATAATAAAAATTTAACAGGTATTTATTGTTGGTACAATAATATTAATGGAAAACAATATGTAGGATCTGCTAATAATTTATCTCAACGATTAAGTGCATATTATTTTATTAGTAGATTATTAAGTCTAGATAATTTAATTAATAGAGCTATTTTAAAATATGGACATTATAATTTTAGTTTAGTAATTTTAGAAGTATTAGGTTCGACTAATTCAGTATCGAATTCTGATTTATTATTACGAGAACAATATTATATTGATTTATATAATACAATAATGCCTAATGGATATAATATGAGACCATCAGATAGAACTAAAGGATTCAATCATACAGATTTTTCTAAAAATTTAATTAGTAATATTCAATCTGGTAGAACATTATCAGAAGAAACTAAAGCTAAAATTTCTATGAGTCTGAAAGGTAGAATTATTACTGATGAACAAAAGTTAAAAATAAGTATTGCTAAAAAAAATAAAACTCCATTAGCAGCCAATAAATCGAGAAGTAAAAAAGTATGGGTATATGATATTGATTTAAATTTAATTAATAATGTACCATTTTTATCTGTAGGAAAATGTCTTGATTATATGAAAATTAATCGAAATGCATTTTATAAAATTGTAGATACAGGAAAATTATATAATAATTATTATTATTATACTCAATCTTTAAAAAAATAGATTATATTATTAAATTATAAAATATCAATTATAGATTTAAAATAAATCTATGAAAGGAGCTTACATATTTAATTGTTTATGTAGGAGCAATTGCTATTTTATTTTTATTTGTTATTATGATGTTAAATATTAAATTAGTTGAATTACAAGATTCTTCAGAAAATTATTCTAATCCATATCCATTAGCTTTTGTATTAGGTACTTTATTTGTAAGTGGTTTAAGTTTAGCTAATAAAAATATTTCAGTAGCTTCAGAACAATCATTATTTGTAGGTTCTAATAAATCTGAAATTAAATTAGATTTACCTGAAATTTTTGATTCTATTAATTTATTATCATTTAAATCTAATACATTAGAAACATTAACAATTAATCATTCAAATTGGGATAATGTATTTGTATCTATGGATCAAATTAATAGTATTGGTCAAGTATTATATACATCTCATTCATTATTTTTAATTGTAGCAAGTATGATTTTATTATTAGCTATGGTTGGGCCAATTACATTATGTTTAAATCCAACTAAACGAATTAATTAATTTTATTAATATTATTTAAAATAAAAATAAAATAGAAATAAAAAAATTTTTAAAAAATTTTATATTATTGTATAATATTATTAATATAGTATTTATTAAGAATTTGTTAATTATAAAAATTATTTAAAATTTCATGGTCTTTCACTTATTTATTTAAATAATTTTTATAATTAATAATGAATTTTAAAATGGTTAAATAACCAATAAAATTTTACTAAGCTTAAAAGCTTGATGACGATTGAATTAATAATCCAAAAGTTTATAAATTACTTTTTGACCTTTTAAAAAAAATTTTTCTTTTTTATAGGTCTTATTTGGATTAATTATTCATATATTAAATTTACTTATGTTATTATCATTAATTGAGGTACTTATTGTTATTGTACCATTATTATTATCTGTAGCTTTTGTAACTATTGCAGAACGAAAAGTTATGGGATCTATGCAAAGACGATTAGGTCCTAATAAAGTAGGATATTATGGTTTATTACAACCATTTGCGGATGCTTTAAAATTATTTGTTAAAGAATCTGTAATTCCTGCTCATTCTAATAAAGTTTTATTTTTATTTGCTCCTATGATTAGTTTTATTACTAGTATGTTAGCATGGGGAGTAATTCCTTTTGGTGCAGGACTAACATTATCAGATCTTAGTTTAGGTATTTTTTATTTATTAGCTGTAGGTTCTTTAGGAATTTATGGAGTTGTATTAGCTGGATGGTCAGCTAATTCTAAATATGCTTTTTTAGGTGGTTTAAGAAGTACTGCACAAATGATTTCTTATGAAGTTGTAATGGGATTAGAAATTTTAACAGTAATTATTTTAACTGGTTCATTAAATGTAACAAATATTATTCAAAATCAAATTAGTATTTGGTATATTATTCCATTACTTCCTATGGGGTTAATGTTTTTAATTACTATTGTAGCTGAAACAAATAGAGCACCTTTTGATTTACCAGAGGCTGAGTCTGAATTAGTTGCTGGTTTCTTTACAGAACATTCTTCAATTCCATTTGTAATGTTTTTCTTAGCAGAATATGCATCAATGATTTTAATGTCAACTTTATACTCAATTTTATTTTTAGGAGGTTATTTATTACCTTATTTTGGAGAAGTAAATATTTTATTAAATATTTTTAGTGGTTTAAGTTTAGGTATTAAAACTTGTTTAATTTTATTTATTTATATTTGGTTAAGAGCTTCTTTCCCTAGATTAAGATATGATCAATTAATGAGTTTCTGTTGGACAGGGATGTTACCAATTGTTTTAGGATTTATTATTTTAATTCCTTGTATTGGTGTAGCATTTGAATTTGTATAATAAAAATATAATTATATTTTTATTATTTAAAAATTTAAAATAAAATAATATTAAAATTTAATATTATTTTATAAAATTAAATAAATTATATCCTCCCTTAAATAACTAAAGGTTTTCAATATAAAATAAACATTATATAAGTTTTTAATAATTAATTATAAATTTAAATTTTTATAAATAAAATAAATTACTTGAGCAGGCGCAATAGTATTAAATAATTTGAATTAAAATTAAAAATTTATTTTAATGCTGTCAGTTGATATAAAATATATATAATTCTTTTTTAAATTAATTATTAAAAATATATGCTGGTTAGTAGACTCGAACTACTATTACCTCGATTACAAATCGAGTGCTTTACCAATTAAGCCAAACCAACTTATTAATTTTAATAAAAATTAAAATATGTTATTACTTTTATATTTTAATTTTTAAATAATGTATTAAATTTTAATAAATATTTTATTACTTTTATATTCTTTAAAAGAATATATTTATTAAATAAATAATTTAAATAAAAATAATAATTATTATTTTTATTTAAATATAAACAATATCTTGTCTATTTATTAATTTTTTTTAGTGAAAGTAATGTCTTGTTCGTTTGAGGTAAAAATAAAATTTTGAATTAAGTAATTATATTATTTATTATATAATTTAAATTTATAATTATAAATAAAAAAATTAATAATTATATTTTATTAAATATAAGTAACAAATAAGATTTTAATCTCTAATATTTCCAAACCCCGGACTGGGCGCCACGATGCCACTGGCCCAGGGGAAATTATTAAATATAAATTTATGTTTAATGGAAAGAGGATTTATAATCCTATTAAATTAGAATAATAAGTAAAAATTTAAACTTAGTTTCGAGTGAATGCTATCTAGGGACTTGACACATGCGAGTCGAATGTCAAACATTTTGTTTGAACATGGCGAACGGGTGAGTAATGAATAGGTAAGCTACCCATAGGATTGGTGGAATACCAAATATTTAATAAAAGATTAATTTCGCCTATGGATGTACCTATTGAATAGATTAGGTAGTTGGTAAGGTAACGGCTTACCAAGCCAATGATCTATAGTTGGTCTGAGAGGATGATCAACCACAGTGGGAATGAGAAAGGCCCACACGAGCAAAGTATCGGCAGCAGTGCGGAATCTTGGTCAATGGCCGAAAGGCTGAACCAGTCACCTAGAAGGACGGATACATTAATTTGATAAAGTCCTAACGGAAAGGAAGATAATGACTGTACTTTCCTATTAATCCCGACCAATCTCGTGCCAGCAGTCGCGGTAATACGAGAGGGGTAAGCATTATTCATCATTAATGGGTCTAAAGGGTACGTAGGCTGTATCATAAGACTGAAGGATATCAAACTAAACGAATAAGAGTTTTTCAGTAACTATGAAACTAGAGTGTAATGGAGGAAAAAGGAACTCCGAAAGTAGGGATGAAATCTGTTGATCTTCGGAAGACCGCTTAAGGCGAAGGCTTTTTTCTAACTAAACACTGACGCTGAGGTACGAAAGTATGGGGAGCAAAACGGATTAGATACCCGTGTAGTCCATACCGTAAACGATGAGTGCCTTAGATTGGTTATTAATCAGTCTATAAATGTAGATTAAAGCACTCCACCTGGGGAGTACTGCCGCAAGGTTGAAACCCAAAAGTATAGAGGGTCTTGAAAACCAGCAGTGAAGCATGTTGTTTAATGTGATGGTCCGCACAACATCTTACCACTCCTTGAATGTTACACAGGCGTTGCATGGCTGTCTTCAGTTCGTGTCGTGAGATGTAAGGTTAAGTCCGCATAACGAACAAAACCCTTGCAATTAGTTAATATCTAATTGAACATCGGGTGATAAACCCGAATAACTAGGACTAAGACAAGCCCTCATGGCCCTTATGGAGTGGGCTACAGACGTGCAGCTAGGAAGAATACAAAAGGATCCAATAAGGTAACTTGGAGGTAATCCTCAAATTTCTTCTTTGTGGATTGAGCTCTGTAACTCGAGCTCATGAATTAGGAATTGCTAGTAATCGTGAATCACCACGTCACGGTGAAATTAGAGCTTCAAGGTCTACTAACTGCCTGTCACGGGCTGGGAGTAAGCTATACCTGAAGTTGTCTACAGACATCCAAGGATAGTAAACGACTGGTCTGAAGTCATAACAAGGTAGCCGTTCGGGAACGAGTGGCTGAATGGTTATTACCGGAGGGATAATTAATCTCTCCCATAGTAAACCCTTTATAAAAATATTATTTATATATTAATATATAGAATATAAATTTTATTTATTTTTTATTAATTATAATATTTTGCAATATTATTAATTCATATAATTTTAACTATTATAATTTTTTTTGTTCTATTTAATTTTATTAAATATATAAATATGGTAATTAAATTTATTTTATACTATGAATTAATAATAAATTATATAACCGAGAAACCATGTAAGAGTTTTTTAGAATTTTTGGTTCTTTTTAGATTGTATTAAATTAATAAATAAATTTATTTAAATTATTTAAAAATATAAGATAAATCTAATTTTATATCTAATCTATCTAAACTTTTTAATATCTAAACTTTTAAATATACAATTTTTACTCATTTAATGAAAATTTTTATAATATAATGAATAAATATATTATTAATAATTATTTTTTGTAAATATTTTAATAAAAAAATATAAGTAATAATAATAAAAAGGATTGTAACAACTTCTAAT